TTTAAGTTTGATGCAAATGGCTAAAATTTCTTCGGTTTTATGTGATTATCAATCAAGTAAAAAGTTATTCTATATATCAATTCTTACATCTCCTACTACCGGTGGGGTGACAGCTAGTTTTGGTATGTTGGGGGATATCATTATTGCCGAACCCTACGCCTATATTGCATTTGCGGGTAAAAGAGTAATTGAACAAACATTAAAAAAAGCCGTGCCTGAAGGTTCACAAGCGGCTGAATCTTTATTACATAAGGGCTTATTGGATGCAATTGTACCGCGTAATCCTTTAAAAGGTGTTGTGAGTGAGTTATTTCAGCTCCATGCTTTTTTTCCTTTGAACAAAAATGAAATCAAATAGAACAGTTAGTTTATCAGAATTAAACGAAAACCCTTAAAAATTCATTTTTCTTTAGAATCATTTTTTTATCGATATTCTTGTTTACTACTTAGTATTAGTAAACCTCTATAAACAAGATAAAAGGTTAATTTTTTCTTTCGGGAAGTTTAAATTAGACTAGACAAATAAAACAAAGTTCATTTTCCTCTATTGCTTGCATATGTATAGATAATTCAAATAGAGATATATACAGATCTATAGCGAGTCTTCCATCTTTTTGCATTTCCCGAAAATTCCCTGTTGTTGTATTAGATTCTAATAAATTTTGTATAAATTTGTAATGGAATAAAACTTTTTCTTTATTAATGATTATTATAAGACAAAATAATGACTATTATAAGACAAAAAGAACAAAAATAATAATAAATCTAACAAGGGGATTATGATACATCTATTTTTTATTAAAGATTAATAAGTCCAGGTATTTAATTTGGCGTTTCTTGTACCCTTTTTTATTAGGTTCTATTCTATATAGTTCTATTCGGTTGTATATTAGTATTAGATATATATTTACTTAAAGATACTTAGTATAATTATATAATATAGATAATAGAAATAATAAAAATACAAGATATTCTAAGATATCTTTAGAATTCAGAATATAACAATAACAGGTACAAATATTAAATTGAGGTATCCATTTTATGACAACGTTCAATAACTTACCCTCTATTTTTGTGCCTTTAGTAGGCCTAGTCTTTCCGGCACTTGCAATGGCTTCTTTATTTCTTCATATTCAAAAAAATAAAATTTTTTAGATTGGATGAAACCTAAGCGTATCACTCCTTTTTTTTTTTTAACCTCGAGTTGATAAAACCCATTTGGTAGAATATTGTATAACACATAGATTCCTACAAACATAACTAAAAAAGCTCTTATGCCTGTGTAAACGTATTATATGGGTAAAAAATTTACGCTCTTTTGAAGATCATCATCGGGCCGATGTATTAAATTTAAGTCAATGTATTTATTTGTATGTATATAGTTATAGGGGATCATATAAAGTAAGTAGAGGTTATTATTTTAGATAAAAACAATTCTATTCTATAAATTACTCCTAGGGTAAAGGTTCACAACAAAATAGTTGATGAGAGTTACTTTAAAAACAAAAAAAGGAAAGTCATATTTTCTCAATTCCAAAAAATTGTATAACTGGGTCTAATATTATGAGTTGGCGATCAGAATCTATATGGATAGAATTTATAACGGGGTCTCGAAAAACAAGTAATTTCTGCTGGGCCTTTATCCTATTTTTAGGTTCATTAGGATTCTTATTGGTTGGAACTTCCAGTTATCTTGGTAGAAATTTTATATCATTATTTGCGTCTCAGCAAATTGTTTTTTTTCCGCAAGGGATTGTTATGTCTTTCTATGGGATCGCGGGTCTCTTTATTAGTTGCTATTTGTGGTGCACTATTTTGTGGAATGTGGGTAGTGGTTATGATCTTTTCGACCGAAAAGAAGGAATAGTGCGTATTTTTCGTTGGGGATTTCCTGGAAAAAGTCGTCGCATCTTTTTACGATTCCTTATGAAAGATATTCAATCCATCAGAATAGAAGTTAAAGAGGGTGTTTCTGCTCGGCGTGTCCTTTATATGGAAATTCGAGGTCAGGGGGCTATTCCTTTAATTCGTACTGATGAGAATTTTACTACACGAGAAATTGAGCAAAAAGCTGCTGACTTGGCTTACTTCTTGCGTGTACCAATTGAAGTATTTTGAAATAAATTAATTTTTCAAGACTAAATGCTTTATGCTTTGGCAGTAGGAATAAAAAACGAAAGAATTTCTTTCGTTTTTTTTCAATTGAACATTGATCTATTCTTTTATGCTCGTTTTTTTATATATTTGATAGAAAAGGAGTTTCTTCGTCTCGAAAATATAATAAGCTTTTTTATTTTAAAAGTTTGAAAAAAGTTATGTTAGTATTGATCGAAAAAGGGGGGAAATAACATCCCTGGAAATCAAAATTTTTTATTGATTCAAATTGGAAGTGTATTCTGAGTCTATTTCTGTATTCTTTCTCGATGACTAATGTATTTAATCAAAAGAAAAAGATAAAATGGCTTCATAAGCTCAATACATTCTATTCGAATTAGAATAGAAACTCATGCTCGATAGAAATATTAGATCTAATATAATCAACAAATGCGGTAGGTTCATTAACAATTCACAGATTCAAAATGGCAAAAAAGAAAACATTCATTCCTTTTTTTTATTTTACATCTATAGTATTTTTGCCCTGGTTGATTTCTCTCTGCTGTAATAAAAGTTTGAAAACTTGGATTACTAATTGGTGGAATACTAGACAATATGAAACTTTTTTTAATGATATTCAAGAAAAAGGTGTTCTCGAAAAATTCATACAATTAGAGGAACTATTCCAGCTGGATGAAATGATACAGGAATACCCAGAAACCGATTTACAACAATTTCGTCTAGGAATCCACAAAGAAACGATCCAATTTGTCAAGATACACAATGAATATCGTATCCATACAATCTTGGACTTATCGACAAATCTAATATCTTTAGTTATTCTAAGTGGTTATTCCTTTTTGGGTAAGGAAAAGCTTTTTATTATGAATTCTTGGGTTCAAGAATTCCTATATAATTTAAGTGATACAATTAAAGCTTTTTCGATTCTTTTATTAACTGATTTATGTATCGGATTCCATTCGCCTCACGGTTGGGAACTAATGATTGGTTATATTTACAAAGATTTTGGGTTTGCTCATTATGAGCAAATTTTATCTGGTCTAGTTTCTACCTTTCCAGTCATTCTTGATACAATTTTTAAATATTGGATCTTTCGTTATTTAAATCGTGTATCTCCGTCACTTGTAGTGATTTATCATGCAATAAATGACTAAAAAATGATTTACTGATCCAATTCTAAACTTTCTTACCTTATACATCATAACCAAATCAACGTCGTATTTACTTTACTCTTTTTACCCAGAGGGGATTCCTTGTATATTTCACAAAAAAAATTGTATTTTTTCAGTAAAAGTAAATAGCAGAATTGTGGCTAGGGAAGTATATTATCGACCTACCTAACTTTATTGTAGAAATGTTCGGGAGAAATGATTGGACCATGCAAACTAGAAATACCCTTTCTTGGATAAGGGAAGAGATTACTCGCTCCATATCTGTCTCACTCGTGATATATATAATAACTTGGGCATCCATTTCAAGTGCATATCCGATTTTTGCCCAGCAGAATTATGAAAATCCACGAGAAGCAACTGGGCGTATTGTATGTGCCAATTGCCATTTAGCTAGTAAGCCCGTGGATATTGAGGTTCCACAAGCGGTACTTCCTGATACTGTATTTGAAGCAGTTGTTAAAATTCCTTATGATATGCAACTAAAACAAGTCCTAGCTAATGGTAAAAAGGGAGCTTTGAATGTGGGAGCTGTTCTTATTTTACCGGAGGGGTTTGAATTAGCCCCCCCCGACCGTATTTCACCCGAGATGAAAGAAAAGATAGGAAATTTATCTTTTCAGAATTATCGTCCAAATAAAAAAAATATTCTTGTGATAGGTCCTGTTCCTGGTCAAAAATATAGTGAAATAACCTTTCCTATTCTTGCCCCAGATCCTGCTACTAATAAAGATGTTCACTACTTAAAATATCCTATATACGTAGGTGGAAACAGGGGGAGGGGTCAGATTTATCCTGATGGTAGCAAAAGTAATAATACAGTCTATAATGCTACGGCAGGAGGGATAATAAGTAAAATTTTACGAAAAGAAAAAGGGGGATACGAAATAACCATAGTGGATGCAGCGAGTGGACGCCAGGTGATTAATATTATACCTCGAGGCCTAGAACTTCTTGTTTCAGAGGGCGAATCCATTAAACTCGATCAACCATTAACGAGTAATCCTAATGTGGGTGGATTTGGTCAGGGGGATGCGGAAATCGTACTTCAAGATCCATTACGTGTCCAAGGACTTTTGTTATTCTTAGGATCGGTTGTTTTGGCACAAATCTTTTTGGTTCTTAAAAAGAAACAGTTTGAGAAGGTTCAATTATCCGAAATGAATTTTTAGATCTGTCTATTTAGCTTTATCAAATTCGTAAAAAAGAACAAAAAAATTATGAGAAGCCTTTTGCTTCTCTTTATATTTTTTATTCCTTTTCGACCCGGTGTCAGGAATTATTTGTATCATAGTCCTAATCCTAGTATGTAGAATTCACTTTACCCCCCTTTCTTTATTTTATTGTTCAATACAAATTTTAAAAACGATAAGGGGTGTGATGTAACTCTGTCGTTATTGCATTGCCCAATTTAAATTGATAGAATGTATTAATAATCAAGAGTTTTTTTTATTAGAATGGCAAAATTTGACTAGATACTAAAATAAGGAAAGCAAGCGCAGAAAAAGCGGAACCAAAAATCGGCGAAACAACAAATTTTAGGGACTCTAGGGAGTATTATTTGTCTTGCTAGTCTTCGATACAAGAAAAGGAATTTTCGACATCCTTTTCTTGTGTCGATCTTGTATTTCTTAATTCCATTCGTTAAAAACTCCTATTATTAGTTTACATATATATATTACTCTTTCTATATAGAAGTTTTAATTAATATATATT